CTTAGTCAAAATAGGATTCTCGGAACATATAGAAAGATACAAAATTCTATATCTATATTTTCTAGATTTGAATTATATATACATACGTAAGACGGGAAGGGGAAATTTGTTTGATTTGCCTAATTTCACGAAAAGAAGAATTGACTCTTTTATCTTGTTTATAGGGGCTTCTTGATCAGTAATCAGGAATATAGATCAAAAGTCGCGGATAACCCGCGACTTTTGATTCTTTCTACAATTCGATCTTATGTCAACAAAGAAAATCCCATTCGTCTGATTTTTACTCGTATTCCGATAAACTAATTACTTGTTTGCTCCAAATAAAATAATTGGACTTAATGTTCTACTTAATTGAATTTTTTTTTCAAAGGAAAGAAAGAGTGGAGTTGAAATAACCGACTCAGAACGCTTTTTAAATCAGTACGTGGTACGATTAGATCGAATGAGCCCTTCTCAAATAAATATTCAGTCTCTTGTATACCTTCGGGTACTTCTATCTTCAATGTTTCTTCAATTACTCTTTTACCCGCAAATGCAATGTAGGCCTTGGGTTCGGCAATAATGATATCCCCCAACATACCAAAACTGGCCGTCACTCCACCAGTAGTAGGAGATGTAAGGATTGATACATAGAATAACCCTTCATTTAATTGATAATCATATAAAGCAGAAGATATTTTAGCCATTTGCATCAAGCTCAAACTTCCTTCTTGCATGCGTGCCCCTCCAGAAGCACACACTATAATAAGAGGTAGAAATTCCTCAGTAGCGTACTCAATCAAACGGGTTATTTTCTCCCCGACTACGGATCCCATACTACCCCCTATAAACTCAAAATCCATAACCCCAATTGCTACGGGAATACCATTTATTTGGCCTCTGCCCGTTTGAACAGCATCAGCTAATCCTGTATTTCTTTGATAAGAAAGGAGATAATCTTCATAAGGCTCCAGATCTTCAAAAAGCTCCTGATCTTCAGAAGGCTCCTGATCTTCAGAAGGCTCCTGATCTTCAGAAGGCTCCTGATCTTCAGAAGGCTCCTGATCGTCATCAAAAAGCTCCCGATCGTCATCAAAAAGCTCCTGATCTTCAGAAGGCTCCTGATCGTCATCAAAAAGCTCCTGATCTTCAGAAGGCTCCTCCTCCGAATCCCCTTCCGTTTTCTCCCTCAATTGTTCTTCGATCTCCGACTGCAATTTCTCGATTATCAACAGCAGTTCTACTTTCATGTTTTTTTTAATGTTAATGGACGGCTCCTCCAAATGATACGGATCCGGTTTCTCCATCAATTCTTCGATCTCCGAATCCAATTTATCGATCATCCACTTCACATCTGATATCATCTCTAATTTCAAATCCCTTTCCGTTTTCTCCCTCAATTCTTCTTCGACCTCCGACTCCATTTTTTCGATCTTCGACAGCTCTTCTAATTTCGCGGCTAATTGAAGATTCATAGAGACCATTACGGGCCAGTCATAGTTTTCATTCGGAGACTCGATCTTCGAAATTATCTCCCTGAATTCTTCGTCGGCCTTCGAATGCCATTTATTGAGCATCGACTGCCGTTCTAATCTTTTGTTTTTTATGGCTAAAGAGACTATGTCTTTATCTTCATCCTCTAAATAGACCATGTCTTCATCCATAGGCTTCCAAGTACCCGGATCGATCAAAAGTTCGATTCTATCTGAACTACTCATTTTCACGTGATATCCACAATGTTCACAAATATACATTCTTGATTTGAAAAATTTCTTATAATTTAATTGATAACAACTTTCGCATTGAACCCACAAATGCGCGTATGTTCGAGTTCCACCCAGATCATTATCACTTTTGACTATAGTTAAATCACTACCATTCGTGCTGGTTCTTATACCGGAACCCTCGCTTTCGCTACTATTTTCACTTTCAAGAAAAAGTTGACTTACAATGACAAACATTTGACTTTCACTCAAATTTGAATTTTCACCAAAAATTGTATTTAGAATGTCAAAAATGTCACTTACAATGCCAAAAACGGAACTATCAATGTAATTGTCAACACCACTTACAGTGTAAGTATCAATACAGGTTTTAGACTGAAGATAACTTTTAGTGCAACTAATAATGTGATTATTCCAACTATCATACATGTAACGATCGTAGTCGGGGTTGTCACTCTTAGATCCCTTATTCAGATCAATAGAATTCCGATAACTATAAAAAGAACTTTCTAGTTCACTACGAAAAGAATGAACATTGTCAATCTCAAAAATCTGATTTTCAATATCAAAAGATATGGAATAACTGTCCCCATTACTACCCCTAACTAAAAGGGCCTTATTAGAGATGAAATTCCGAATGTCCTTGGCACCGGATAAATGATCAACATTACTGTAACTAGAATTGTCACGACCACTCAAACTATGAATGTTTTTATCCGTATCGTTTATATTTGGATCTTTACTTTCACCGGCATTTTCAATAGGACCAAGACTGTCCGTTGATTTACTTAGCCTAC